GAATGGAATAGATGAAGATAAAATAATAAAAGCAGCAAGAAAGAAGACGTTGCATAGTACCCAGCTGACTTACGAATACCAGCAGCACTAAAAGAAGTAGTGCTTTCAGAGTTCAAGGAGACGAAAAGCTATGTGAAGTAAAAGAAGAAAAAGTCGCCGATTGCTACTAAGAACCTAACAGAATTTTTCAAACTAAATTAGTGTTTTGGATTTTTTTTTGTTTAGTCTTTCCTATTTGTGATTTTGAATAGACGCCTGCGAAGGAGAGAAGGTGAAGCTGCTCCCTGGGCTGGGCTTGAATGCCGGTTTGTTTTTGGCTAGAGAGGACCAAAAGTTAGCGCAGTAAATGAGTGACCGAATAGAATCCTCCTATGTGTTTATATAAGCTATTATAACTTCTTTTGAAGTTAAAGTGAGAACTTGGGGAGAAAAGCTACTAACCTCTCGGATCCTTATAAGGGGCACCAAGTTAGTATGGAAGAACTGCTGCGCCGCGGGAAATCCTTCTCTATATAAGTTCTCGGACGAGGTTTTCCTCTGGAAATGAATAGAACTTTGATAGGCGGAACGCGCAAGCATAGGAGCATTCGCCAGCAATGTGAAGCGTCATCCGTACTAATCGAATTCTTACCAACTAATAAGAAAGATGTAATCTTCCACAAGGTACAGGAACAGCCGAATCCAGAAACAGATGTAGGCCTCAAAGGGTTGCTCTTGCTATAATTCAAGGGACATCAGCAGAAATATCTCGAGGGGTAGTTAAACGGGCAAGAGGTAATAGCAGAATAATTGTGTGCGCTGGTGGACCTAATACTTATGGACCTGGATCAGTCCCTCATTCTTTTAGTCACCAAAAATGTCCTCATATGGAAAAAAACAGCAAATGGATAGAGCATCTAGGTCGTGAGGCTCATCCACACGAATGTATGTGTTCATTCAATGGAGTGAAATGGTTCCCCTATCTCTAAGGGCCCGTAAAGGATCTAGCTTTTGGAGCACTCTTTTTTCCACGTATTAACAACTGACTGTCCTGGAAAAGCTTCAAACCAATACAAGGTCGGTCCCTCGACCAAACCCAACAGCTTATCTTGCAGTCAACTCCTTGATAGGAACTTAAGACTAGAGCTCTAGAACTAGACGACCGAGCGGTGAAAGCGGTAGTCCTATCCCCGAGCAACCCTATGTTATTTCGCATGGACAGCGTCAATACTAGAGGAAAAGGATGCTAAACACTCTATTCCAGTTTCTAAACTATAGTTGGGCGAAGCAAGAACAGGGTCTTTTCTGTTCGATGCACCGGGAGTTCTTTCGGCATGGGCAGCAACCTTCTTTTCTGCCGAGTCCCTGGATGGGCGGGTGAGAAACTGGCAAGGATGGATGCTTTCACTCGGCTTCTATTGATGATTGAGACGGGAATAACTAGAGGTCCCTGGGTAAAGGGATTCTTAAGGACAGTCCCCTATCCCCGGTAGTGATGAATATATATATCAAAAATTTTGATGAACGAATTTTCTTCGAACGACTGCTCCAACTATGCGATATGCCCGTTATGCTTACCCATATGCCTACAATTGCCTTGCTCATAGCCCTCGGGGAGCGCGGGGGCCGCTGCTGCAGAGTAAGCCTTCATTTTTGTTCGACCTTTATTTAAGAGATAATAGGGCGTAAGGGGGACGGCGACGAGTCACCCCACGTTTCGTTTCCTCAGCTTTTGAGCCCCTTTCTACACAATCTCAGGCTGTCTTTTTCCGGAGGACGGGTTTGATCCTTTTCTAGCCGAGTTTTGTCTTTCGAGTCTCATGTTGAGTTTTGTCTTTCATATGATACTTTGTCTTAAGAACTAGGGCTGAGCCCGTTCCTCGCTCAAGCGAAAGAAAGAGGAAGCTTACTTACCTCTTAGAATAACCAGATATAAGGTAAACTAAAGCATCTGTCATATGCTGTAATCGAATCCGTAAAATATCTTTCATAAGAGAGTTTCTCACATAAATGAGTCCTCCCCTGAAGTCCTTTCTGCACTTGCTGCCTAGCCTTCGGGAATGAAAGTCAGTGCCCCTGGTTTGGATTTATAAGGAGCAGCTTCCTAACCGCTTTCCAACATCATCTTTCTCGCTTTCCAAAGCAAAGGTAAACGACTAACTAAGCAAAGCACTAGGTACGGTCAGCCTTAGACAAGACAAGCCAATCATTCACACCTGACTTTATCTATATTAACTTTTTCTATAGCTAGTCCTATTGAGTAATGGAAGGGGTCGGTACGGTAGGCTCTCTATCTCAATCCGAGGAACTGAACTAGAGCTCAGGAAGAAGCCAGCCCTAAATCCGCTTATGAGAACTTCACTTCACGATTGGACGGCTAAGCTAAGCACCAACTTCCGCGAGGACTGCCCTGAAGGATAGGACTTTTTTCTCTTACCAAGAGAGAATAAGGTAAGAGATTCAGACTGTGAACCTTACGATTTTGCTATCTGAGCAGTTGGACGGCCGGAAGAGAAAGAAAGAATTCCGAACCCCTTGTTGAGAGAGCCGACCAATGGAATGGGACTTGAAAAGATAGAGGGGTTTTCCCGACTAGCTGAGAGTCTTTACACCGATAGTCTTTCACTTTTATAGTGCTATGGATCGTACCTCTGGCCGAGGATGAGGACATCTTTTTCGTAACAGAAACAGAATCAGGGGTGGACCTTAGTGGCCTTCTCGCTACGAATACACCGGGTTAACTAATGCCTCCGTATAATATCAGAAGGGAGTTCTTATGAAAGGAATGCCATCTTTCAGACTTAATTAAGTTACCGATTGCAGACTTTTAAAGTACTTATGGATATGCTGATGGCGAATCTGTGGGGTAAGCCTTTGTTGCAGTGAAGGAAAATTTGGCTTATTAGAGGTCCGGTCGGCTCTCTCACTCATCTCTCTCTATGAAAGAGTCTATACAAGGGAAAAAGTCCTTAAATGCACATTACGAAAAATGGAAAGCAAGAGAAGAGGGCAAGCAGTACGTACCGTATTCACATATGATGGTTGGTGTCTATTCGTTGTGAAAGACTAGTGATGGATTTCTACAACTAAGAAAGCAGCTTACAGCCAAGAAAAAGCAACCTCCATCCCGAGCGATGGATGAGCCGGGGTGAAATCACTCGATGCCTTCATTGAACTACTTCCTTAGGAGAGGATGGCCTATTGCCTATTGGAGGAAGCAAGAAAAGGTATTCAGCAAGAAGTGGAAAAGATCCTGCTGTTAACGAGGAAATTCATTGGCGAGACCATCACACCTTTTACAGTCAATTCAATAAAAGAAGTGTACTACGAAAGAGGAGTTCTTTGACTCGCGGTTGATCTTTAGAAGATTAGGCACAAGTCTGAGGCCAGAAAGGATAAATCAATGCAATTGAAGCAAGTAATGGAAGCCCCAGAAAGCAAGGTGGTTATTCTTATTAGTATTAGTAGAACTCGGACTCTTTTCTTTATCCTCAATCGCAGGATCAGAAGGCACTCTACTAAACACGGATTGACTCTCTTGCCCAAGCATTGCCGCCCACGACTCGGTTAACTACTTTGGTTCTTCCTTACCTTTTCCCTGCAGCAAAGGGGTCTTAGGTCTATTGTTTGACGGGAGTAGTAGAGAAAAGGGGAAAGCTCTTTCTTTTCTGATCGAAAGATATTTTTTTGACTCGCTATCGCTATAAAGGTTACAACCGGCGGCATTCAAAAGGAAGGTTATTACATAAGTGATTAGAGCGATGCCCCTTGCTTTGCAAAGAGTTGAGTTCTTCCTCTTGAGCGCAGGATAGCCACTGACTCTTCCGATTAATTAAGATATAGGGACAAGCCAGAGCCAAAGCCAACGCGTCAAAGTCAAGTCAGGTTCAGCAATCGACATAACTGGTTCAAATACCAGAAGCTAGGTCATAGAAGGTAGATTCGATTCGACAATCTTAAGTAGTGGAGTCAGCCCTTTGCCGAGATACGATACTGTCAGCCTCAGCTAATCACTAGCTTCTGAAAGAATAATATCGTCAAGTCGGAGAGGAAGAAAGGAAGAAGAATGCCATCATAGAGGGATCAGCATGTAAACTTGAAGGGCTAGGGAACTCCTTTAGCTCCAGAATTCTTTAGAATGAGAGTTAGGGTCGATCGGGGGAGCCTTACCTCTTAGATGACCCAAGCAAGTCAGTAAGCTATTGGATTTTGATTGGATGGATCCCCAGTCCCTGCTAACTGTAGTTACTGAAGGTCGAGTAGTAGACGGGCGAGGCCCACTGTTATAATCGGGAGGGATATGTCCCTTGCTGCAAGTCATCTGGTGGTAAATATCCATTGGATATCCGTCACCATCTATTCTAGCTGATGCTGAGACCTTGACTTCTCTTTCACCCTACCCTCCGCCTTTGCGCGCATTTGGTGCGCTATTGAAGAAAAGAGCATTTCTATCTAATAATATTGTAGATAATCACAGAACGCTTCGCATTGGCTAGCTTGCTTGGCCGCACACATATAGATTCAAATAGCCCAATCAAGTCGATTCCGTGGGTTATCGGGACATAAAGGAGCTATACTATAGAATGCAAACGAGAGTGCCGCAAAATCAGTCCCTACGCTGCCTACATGGCGACTTCGAGCAGCTAAGAAGTCAAAAAAGAAAGTTATCAAGGAGTGACGAACTCGGACCCCTCAAAGCTTGCATTCTTTGCTTCGGATTCAATTCCTGAAAACCTATTCTGTGCATTTCCCAGGTGGTAAGGTAAGACTCGCATAAGCTATGACTCTGGTGCCTAGCCTTTCTAAAGGAATGCTTGCTGTCAGCTTTCAGTCCCATTGTTCACAGCAGACATGATCCAATTCATGACGATAAGAAGACGCTTCTCATGATGATAGGCGATAGGTAGCAAGAAATCTCGTTTCATAATAACCGTTCCGGTAGACGTTCTGACTTGTAAAGTAAAGAGAGCCTAGCAAGCTCGGACTGCAGACACTTAGCTAACTGGTTCTTCATTAGCCTAACTTAATTCGGTGTCAAATTCGTTAAGCCGCTGGGATACCGCTCCCTCGTTGGAAAAACCACGGCACTATACTTAACACATCGAATTGGACCTAAGGGGCTATAAGCTTCTGGGCGATGTTGTGTGCTTTCAAATAATGCCGCGTCGAGGGATGAGTTCCATCTCAGAAATAAGTCTGTCTGCATACTCTCCTCTGGATCAATTGTGTGGCAAGCCGACAGATTCTGCTACTTCTTTTCTTCCCTTCCGCTGTCACCTTTTCACGCTGTAAATATAAATAGGTGGTCTCTCCGGTTGTGTGGAGACTCTGCTACTATGGTCCTCACAGACCCCCCTTCCACGTCAAGCTCCATTATAATCAGATACGATCGACGATCAAACTCTTATAATAAATAATAAATAAAATAAGACGATCGACAGTGCGAGCTCGGCCAAGAGCTGTTGAATACCATTCAATCATTCGAAAACCGAATGAGCAGTAGATGAGTTTATAACAGAACAAAGAACCCATCTCATCTAGCCTTCTGTTCAGCAAGAGAGGCATCCATAATAGGTCTTTGTTTCATTATTAGCAGCCAGGGATGAGTTCGATCCATTAGGTTCTTCGATTTTCAGAAATGATGGAAATGAAAAAAAACAAGTTCTAACTAAAGAAGCCATCACCTTTGTAATTATTCCTAAGTATGGAATTAGTGATGCCCCCTCTTAATGATTCCCCCACGGTATTAGAGGAGCCCCAACCTACTCTGTACAAGCACCATACCAAAAAAAAGAAAGGTAAGAAAGAGAAACATAAGAAGAAGAAGGAAAATGACAGACGCTAAGAAAAAGGTATCGGCAGTATATGATAAGGTGGCTTCTAGGGCACGTGGTTCCATCATACTTGTCAAAGTAAGGAACCAACAATTGTTGAGGGATGGTTACGTTAGGGACCTACCATAATTCCAGGGCGTCCACCGCCCCATCGGTATTGGTTCCTTCAAATGGCCCTAAGTCTTTCTTCTAGGAACTCTAGCGTCTCCTTTGACGAAGGATCCTCGTATAAGGAGAAGGAGGATTTCTTTTAAACCCCGATTGTACCCTAGGGTCGCTTGGTTTGAATGTCGACCCGTTGTGACTCGTTTTATTTAAAGTGGATAAGGGGAGAGGGAAGGAGTAGTTCGCTTACTTCTATCCGGAGAGAAAGTCCCCTCCTTGAGAAGCGAGGAAAGGATCAAAGAGAAGAATCGGGCAGCAGGACGTGTAACCCCCCGAAGGGGAACCCCCGCCTGGAGGCGGGAAAGAAAGAGAACAAGACAAGAAAGCCAGTCGATCAAGAGGAGCGTAGGAGGCTATGGGTATAGCATCCAAGCTACTCGAGTGAACAGCAGGAACCAACTCTCCTTGATTGGCTAAGAGAATATGGATAGCAGTCAGGATAATAAAGGACTGAGATCAATCACAGAACCAGACCTCGAGTCGTAATTGATAGCTTTGGAAGCAGTAAAAAGCCTTAACGGGGTGAAGACATTTCCAATCGCCGTAGCATTCAACCTGGCTTCTATGAATACCAGCCCAATAGAGATGAATGAAAGAAGCAAGAAAAGAAGAAGGGTAAGTAGGATCTTTCGGCTTTGCAGTGATGGCTTGGATGATTTTCTTGTCCCGATTGAACTACTTCCGCTGCAACAATAGCAAAAGAAAGAGCTGTTGTCGGAAAATCTTTTTTTCCTCTCTTAAGGCCAGGCCTTAAAGGGCGGATACTTACTTTTACGATGGTGGTTGTTTTACGCTCTCCCAATCCACTTCTTTTCAATCCAATCGTGTCGTAAGCTCCCTCTCCCCAGAAGAGAGGGGTAAAAAGGAAAATGACGATCGAGAAAGGAAGTTTTTCCAAATATTTGGACACATGCTCGTTCTATAGCCCCCCAATCAGCTTGATACCTTTTCGTAGCACCGCAAACTAACTAGTTATTCTAGGACCTCGCTAAGGAGAGAGTCCAGTTGCTTCCAATAGCTTCAGTCAAGCTATTAAAATAAAAAGAATCCATTTCTGATTTCGTTTTTTAGTTTGGCTTGCTTTAGTAAGACCCGCGTTCAATGTGAAAAATGAAGTCAGTATGAGCCTGGTCCTTTCGAACCCGCTACGCCCCTGGGATATCAGTAAGATAATCTTTATATCCTATTAGTAAACTATTAGCGTACCAAAGCTCAAGCGAGCCAGTTACACGGCCACTTCTTCCTCTATTCGATTTTGCTTCTTCCCAGGCCCGGGTAGCTTTGGCTCTTGTTGAAGCATTGCCGGAAGCTTCACTCTGTGTAAAGTAAGGACTTAGCTTTTACGGGGAAATCCCCGAATGGGGACCTTAGGAGCTTTGTTCAGCACTGACCTTTTCTAGACCGGTCAAATCAGATCCCTGCGTAGAAGTTCAGTTTCAAAGCGCTAATAATCTCCAAATATGTTGTTTCGTATTTGATTCGGTCAACTCCCGTCCCATCTTTTCACGAATAAACTTCTTCCCTGCTTTTTGGGATACTAAATGAAGCCCCTGCTTGGCCCTTTACTGGCAGTCCTTTGTAATGCCCGAACCCGGGCTACTACCGATTATAAATTATACGGATAACCCTTCCCATGACTACTTCTTGTCGTAAGACAGTTCGCTTACCCGATTGGCTGGGGGCTTAGACAAGACTTAAAAATAAGCACTAAAGGCCTGGTGAAGCTCCACCTTTCTCTCCAATTCCCCCTTCCCCCACGATCAATAAGCAGGAATTATTTATCGACAGGATTTGACCTGAACTCTCCTCTCTGTACCGTATCTATCTCTTCTAGCAAGCTAGAAAGAGAGTGAAAAGCTTTTCCTTCTCCCACGTTAAGTGTTCCCGGATCACTAACAAGAACTATTAAAGTCTTGTATAAAGGAGTGTATCCTAGCTAAAAAGAAAGATGTAAAATTAAGCTACTAACGCTTTCATTAAGATTGGCTAGCTTCCATAAATGGGACCAGAGATGGGGGCGATAGATATGGAGGAATCTTAGACCTTTCCAATGGTCGAGGGAATCGAAAATAAGCATTTCACGAGCTAACTACATGGTTCATTCGCCCCTACTTGGGCTTGGAAAAAAACAGCTTCTTTTGCTCGCTACGGGAACGGTTATCGCATTTTCTTCTTTTGACTTCAGTCCCTTTGCTTATATTGGATGGAGGTAACGGGCCACCACACCACTCTGATTAGCCTTGCGTTAGTTATTGGTCTCATTTGGTTCTGCAACCTCACTCAACCCTAACCCTCTCCTCACACCCACAGCCCTGACCGGAAGTAGAGTACAGTTTGAGATAGGAATCGATGACCAATCGAAAGATTGATTAGCTCGAGTGAGAAGTCCGAAGAGAAACGTATTCCTCCTTTCTTGATTCAATTCCTTAGCGCATCACCCTTACTGGTCGCCGTAGAAAGGACGGTATTCGTATACTGATAGCACCTACCAGGCAGGACGGATTGGCTTAAGACCGGAATGTTTGACTTAACCATTCCTTTACTTGATTTGGGAAAGCTTCTAGCTGTCTGTACTCCACGCTAAGGAACTCAGTCATGAAATAGCGGATCTCTCTCATAACAGAAGGAAAGCAAGAAGTACCCTATCGACCGAAGCTACACAAATCCTTAACTACTGAATAACTAATACTAATGGAAGGGCTTTAAGCTACCGATGAAGCAAACAAGGGCTACCAGAAGAACGGCATCCGTTTGTTTTCCACAAGACAGTTGCGAGAGACCAATTCTCGATAGAGGAGAGTACGACAGAAGACAGGGCGAGACGAGCTATTGAAAGGCTTCAATTTACAGGTAAAGGACAGACTGATTGCATCTACCGGGCACAGGACTTATTGGCTTAAGAAGGAAGCCAAAGAAAGAAGGGATTCGCTTACTTTTATAACAGGGAAAAAAGAGCTCTAATTGATGTTCCTGGTCTAGCTCAGTCAATGGTTACACTTGACACCTTCTCCTCATCTCTGTTTGCTGTAACTCTGTCCCTATCTATGTGATTTGGAGACCAAGATAAGTAGGGATTGGATCGATGTAATGCCTGCTTGAAGCTCTGTTCTATGCCCGCCCTCTGCCCATACAGAGATGTGGTCACACAATGAAAGCTTTCTATAGTCACCAGTAAGAAATTGTCTATTTGACATGTCAGCATTGGAATAATAGCATACAGGACTAGCCTCCCCCTCTGGGGATTCTTTCTCGGTCATCTGATGTTGGGAATTCACCTTCAAAGGAGCAACCTATGATCCATTGTGTGTCACAACGTCTTTCATTGATTCTCAAGTCAAAAGACTTCAGTTGATACATCAAACCTGGAATGTTCCGCTTCGGATAGGAGGATTGTGCCCGATCGGTCAATGATGAGAAGGCTTCTGCCGACCCCAAAGTAGTTGATGACACAATAGATCTTTTAGTACAAGATTGCTCGCTTCGTTCCCGAGCTATTGACTTATGTGATCAAACCATAAATGAGTAGGAAAATCTAGGCAATGACATCGTAACTGCACTAAATGAATGAATGTCCGGGCTATTTTGCTATCTCAGAGGCATGGCCATAACTTTGATCTTTTTTATCGAACGAGTAAATCTTAGTGTTATACCTTTACCGCCCACCTACCCCAAAGAGGAATGCTTGGACCTACTTCTGATGGTGTGATTCTAGCTTCGCTTCTGTCGATCCTCTGTTCATGGATCATTTCAATACAAAAATGTGGTTTACCAAGCCGATTCTGTCTAAAACTTGATCTTTCAATACCAGACGACTTCTTTCCAATTTCCGATCCGGACAAGGGAAAGGCGACTACTAGGCAAAATACCTCTTTTGCCTCATTGCTAGATTGAGCGGAGTTCTGTCTTGTTTCGCCTATTGAGAGACCAACAAAGAGCATTTTCCCGCGCACTTGGGTCAGATGAAGAAGAAAGGAGCTCTCTCTACTATTCGAAGCTTCTCCGGTCTCGCTTTCTGTGCGGCATGAACCCCTGGTGGGACAGGAACCTATGGGAAATTCTCTTTATAAGAAAGATCAAGTCAATCGGCATTGTTATTTGGTTATTCCGTTTCGGCTTTTCTCCTTTTTACCAGTTAATGTAACAGATCCTTTCTCAGTAAGCTTCTATTCCCGAGGAACGTGTTTCAGTCGGGTGAAGCATACGATCCGCTTGTAGTCCTTATCTTCAGGTCGCTTCACGCTTGACGTGCGTGAATAAATCGAATAGTAGAGTAGATCAGCATCGGTGCAAAGATCCAATAAAGGTAAAGGTATCGGCTCTGGATTCATATTGAGGAGTAGATCCGGCTCATAAGAGAAGTGATGGTTGCCGCTTTTTAATTTCTTGCGGGAAGATCAGCTTCTCTTTCTTTTCGTTATGTTCTCTTTGACCCCCCTAGCCCTACTCTTCTCGTAAAAGAAGTCTGGCTAATCGTTATTGGTCGATCCATATTCAATATTCCAGCTTAGATAAGTAGCGAAATATATAGATCATAGATCTTACCCTTACCTAAATCGGATTGGATTACATAAGAATTTAAAAGTATAGTCCATGCTTTTCGAAGGTCCGTGGCAAGAGGATCCAATCCCGGGGAGTATTAAAAGACTTCCTCTGAATTTGTGGTTCTCGACTCTGTGTATTGAGTTGCCCGATTCATTCTGATTTAGGCTAATTTCATATCAATTCATTCTTTTTTTAAGTATGTGCGCTTAGGGCGCCTTCTATTGGCTGATTGGCGCTTTGAAACACTCTTCCTTAGTAAAATTAGGTAGAGCCGGCACCGGCATGCATATTGCTTGTCAAGTCCCGTTTCAGTTTAGTTATTGGGAATCAATCCGACACCAGTTGTCCCACGCCTTTAGCTCCTAGACTTATAACCTTCTTCGAGAGAAAGCGACTAGAGGAAAAAATCTAAATCCTATCTAAACGACTTGTCCCCAATCAAATGAAATGGCCAGGCTCTTTCTTCGAACGTCCTGCGGAAAAGTTGTACACTGACTTGAGAAAGCATCGTTACTTGAAAACGAATCGGGATTCAAAGCAGCAAGTCGGGAAAGAAGAGAAGGCCGGCGCCTTCCATCCGGGGAGAAAAGGAAAACCACCTAACTAGGCTACTCTAACCCATGGGCCACGACGCGAGGCTTCAAAACCAGTCACTCGCCCTCGTATCTTACCCTTGAATCGTATTAAAAGCATCGAAGACGCTGCCGAACCACTACTCGTACTGGTAGCTCATCCTCCACCAAGAGAAACATAAAGTGATGGCATACTTTATTATGATACCTCCCTCTGTTGCAATAGAAAAGAGAAGCCAATTCCTTCTCAGCGAAAGATGCACAGAATACGGGCTTTGAAAGGCAACTAGCCTTTTTGGCACTTGGCGAGAGAACCCGATTGTGATTGACCTCCAGCGAGTAAGGTCGGACAATGCTTTCACACTTACGGGAGATGAAAAAAGATGAATTATTCGAACGGAAAGACAGCTAGAACGCCTTAGATCTGATCTACTTGAGAATGGGTATCTGCCGAAGTGGAGAAGATTTCCTTAGGCCGAGTAGAACCAATGATTTCACACTCGTAACCATCGAAAAGGGAAGCCGAAGAGCTCCAATCCCTTGATTTCGTAGCCATTGCCGGGGAAGACAGTAGGTCGGGAGGAAGGTAACCAGAGGTTGTGGTAAATCAGTGTGGGAAAGCCCCTCGTTTGAGTATGCGCCATCCCCTTCACTTCCAGAAAGCCGTTGAGCATATGTGTCGCCTGAGACTTTGGTAGAACATCCGGCTGCAGAAGGCATCTGGTTTGAAGACTTGTTCCGAAACCTGTAATCATCAGAATATGCAATTACCCGATCAGAACAAAACTGGATCTGGAAGGAATGTCATTAAGTGAAGGAGTCCTCGTAAGCGCATAGGCAAAAGGGCTTGGTGCTCGTTGTTCCCCATTTACACATGGGCGAGACGAAGAAACCTCCATATAGTTGAGCAGCGAGAACTGCACTTGCCACTTGCATTAGTAGAGGCTATTAAAAATACTGTCCACACTCTTGTCTGCGAAGCGAAGCAAGGTAGTTATTCCAGTTTCTCCTCTAATAATGGCATCGGCGGAAAGTTTCCTACGGCGAGCTCGAGCAGAAGGCGCAGCCGAAGGCCAATAAAGCCCTACTTCTATACAATTCCGGCAAGGTAATCCAATTGGAAAACCCTGACTGAACGATGTTATGTCGACTTAATCCGTGGTTGAATATGTTATGTCGGCTTAGCCAAAAGTTGAAGATTTCGATGGTCTAGCCCGAAATGGGAGTGAGAAGTCTCTAAAAAGGCGAGCTGGGCTCAGGGAGCCGCTCTAGGGAAGAAGGATCCCGGGATTAAACCTGTTGTGATGAATTAGTCCTCCTACTCAAAGTGGTCATCAACCACTTTCCGTCTTGGATCTGAGTCAACGGCATTAGCATTTTTTTTTTTTTTTTTATCACTACGCTGTCTGTGAAGCTAGTTTCGCCATATTAAAATTGGGTTTGAGAGTCTTTACTGATACCTAATAGGATAGGTGTAAAATAGAGGTTTAAAGGTCTATAATCCCCTTTCACTCTTTTTCTACAATCACTGGCGTAACATAATTGGAGGATGCCCTTGCTGCGGATTCGTCTGGTCATTGAGATTCGCCTCTTTTGCTCTCCCATTCGAAACCTGGCGGAATTTCTACCCATCATCCCGTCCGAAGACCGAACTTGATTACTATACAAACACAAAAAACAATTTGACCCTTTGCAGATTCTGCCTCGCTGAGTGGTTTTGTATCACAGTCTTCTAGCCCCGAAGCCTATCGGAATAAGGCAGGCCGAAGTGATAAACTGATCTATTGACCCTTTCTTTTTCGGAGTTTGGGTCTATTACCAGGCTTGGACCAGGTCTACCAAACGGTGACGAACCAATTCCTCTTTTCGCTTCCGTTACAACTGGAGGTCTTCCGCTTTAGTTGTGTCGCATACTTCCCCGCCCCCTAACACAAGAAAATAAGTGAACTTCCTAACGATTCTAATCAGGTTTCCTATTGTTATTGATAGGGATTCAAGTGCGTAAAACACCTCTTCAAGAGAAGACCCTAAGTAGCTGGATTCTCTCAGAAGCTATTTACGCGCTTTCAGACCTTCAGATCCTTCGCCATAGAATAAATCTATCGGTCTGGGTCCTACCTTTAAATTAATAAATTAAATAGGTAGTTTTCTCGCTAACGCTAGGAGCTTGGGCTCACCCATTAACAAGCAAGAAAGCCGAAACAAGAGGATCTGAGCTAGCAGCTGAGAACTATCCACCTAAGGGCTTGTCCGCGGAATCAACAAGACTCTGTGTCCGTGAGCTGCCATCTCACATCTCGGCCTTAAGGATGGCTTAGATTAGAAGCCTCTTTTGGGGGGCTTACAAGGGGGATCAATAAATAGTACCAAGTAAGTCTTCCAGCGAAAGCAATTGTTGTGATGGATTCACCCTATCAGCTAAAAGAAAAGCCAAAGTGAAAGGCTCACCCATAACTAACGGGTAGGCTTACACTACACAAATGGATGGGAACAACTATTATAAGATAATCTTTCCGGGGTTACCAATAGAGCTATATCTCATAGGCACTAGAGAAGAGTTTAAAGCCTTGAGTATAAGAGCTCACCGAAAGTGCTGAAGCCTGCCTCACATCAAGGAATGAGTTTCTTCCCTCAGTGGATGCTGGTCTAACTGGCCCTGTCCCATGAGTTAGGAATTTCTATGTCCGTGAGTGATCCATTGGCTATAAGCCTTCAAGTCTTCGCTCTATTGCTGTCTCATTTCACGTTCACGATAGAAATTCTTCCTGGTTAATCAAAACTCCCCTCCTTGCGCATGGTTGGTTTAGACCACACGCAAAGACTAGGAAATCACGACCGGATCTCCCCCCACTAATCCAAGTAGCACCTAAAGTTAGATGATCAGTCAAAGCTTTAGGTGGCATGATCTCACATTTGTTATATTTGATAATGAGATCAAAGAGTTTCCAAAGTAATCCGAAACGTTTTAGGTCGGGATCTTCTTTCTCAACCTTCCACGTACGGAGTACTGTTGGACCCTCTCAAACCAAGATTGAAGTGAAGGATCAGGGTCTGCGGATTGTTGCGCGTACCAAGCAACATATTGTAACCAAGCACGCACCCACCTTCGAAGAATGGACCACCCCAAGCATTACTTGTTAGCCTTGTCAGTCGAGTGAAAACGAGAGGTACGTGTAGTCACTCATACACGCTATATGAGGTCATAATTAACATGCGAAAAAGTCATAGGATAGGCTGGTTCATGCTTACCGAAGACAAGATATTCTTCTTTACTTCCTTCTTTCGGACTAATGCGTCTGCAGCCGTTGCAGCTAAATAAACGGAGGAAGGAGGAGGCCCCAAGCATCAAATGGATTAGAGTTTGAGAAGAACTCAAAGCGGTTCGATGTTCTTAAGCAAAGAGTGCCTTGATCAGAATCAAGGGTATGCTATAAATGAGAGAGAGAGCAATGGGAAAGAGAAGGGATGATGCAGTCAATAATGACTTACTTATAGGTAAAGAGAGAATCTTCTTACCGAGTCGAATGAGATGTACCGTCCTTAAGAAATGCTTACGGAGTGGAAAGCGCAGATGGCTTAGACCAGCTTAAAAGATGGATATTAGGAAGAGAATAGAAGACTGGCTGGACTGAGCCGGAACGTAGGAAGGAATCTCCATTAGAATTAGATAGGTGAATGAGCAGACGATAACGCAGCGCACCAATAAGGAAGTCAACAGCACAGCCTAGCCCTAACAAGCCAACTCCATTCCTATCCTAGGTCTAGCGACTACGTACCTCCTCTAGCTAGTTGAGTGACTACGTACCTATTAAACAAAGAGTTAGAAAGGACTGGAGTTAAAAGGGAGTTAGCCAAGTCCAAGTCCTGCTTCACTCTATTGCCGTTAGAGCTGATGGCCTTTACGATACGATGTTAAATCGTTTTTGTTCACGCCTATTCATAGGGCAGCAGTGATCTCTGGCCTAACCAGTAGGTTAGTGACTTCGTACCTAAGTTCATATCCCGAAGATATACATTGATTTCTATCGGGCTCTATAGAGCGAACGAATTCGTTTTCTTGTTAGAATGTGGGATTGCCCATATTCCTCCTTAAACGTTAATTTAAAAGCAATAATCAAGCTGTCTGCATAGATATCTTGTCTATGAAAGAAAGACGACATTCGGTGCCATGGAAAGGCCTATAGAGCCTATAGAATAGATAGAATAGAATGAAGAAAGGCCGTTGGTTTACGTAGTTACCTATGGCAAATATGCACCCTCCCTCCTGCGAACTACCTTTCATTCTGATCGCGACTTTCAATGCTTTCCAAAAGAGATGGTCGGGACAACTGTCAGCTAGCTTACCTAGTGGACTTAGTGGGCAGGTTAAACTTTAGTTTTCGATTCCGCGACTCTGAGAATCACAAACTAGAAATATCATAAGAAAAGAGAAGAGTAGTGTAGGGTAGAGTAGATTCGACGGTATGCCAGTAGCGTATAGAAGTTCTACGAACCTTCTTTCATGATGTGGCTTTTTGTTATGTCGAGATTTGCTTGGTGTTCAGTGTACCTAATGCATTTCCCAAGCTCAAAAGAGTATAACTAAACGAGCTGCTAACTAAAAAAAGAATAAAAGAAGGAAGGTAGTTTTCCTAGTGCCTTCGTGACAGGCTCTACAGGGCTCATTAGACTTAGGGAATCGACTTTCAATACTTAGCCGATATGGAATTTTCATGCTTACCCTATATCTGAGTGAATGTCCTTTAGGGAAGGATAGAATGACCCTTTTTCACCTGAGATATCTAAGGAAACTGGATACATTTCTTTTCCTATAACCTTTCAATAGCTGTTTGAGCTTTCCTGTCCTTTGAATTTGCCTTCAAAAGGCGCAATTTCATCCCCGTTACATCTCTCTTTCATCCCTGTACTTTCAACTACTGGAATGGTGTGGAACCCAAGCTAACTATCCACCTGAATGGAAAGACAGAATTCCTTATTGACTACATCCTTCTTTGCTAAGCAAATCCCTTGACCAGGTCGAAGCAGCAGCGTCTCTAACCGGACATGAGGGATATCATTTCTAAGGTTTCGGCGGAAAAAAGAGTGTGCGGAGAACTTACATCAATCAGAAATTGGTAGAATTTGCTTCGAATATAGAGCAATTGTTATAGCAACGGAAAAGAACGAATCCCGGGGTTCAACTACCATGTAGGAATCTTGGCAACCAATGCGTCAAGGGGGGCAACAGCTTTGGGAGAAGTTTCCCGAATTTGAAGAGTCGCAGTTGCACAAGAAGTTCCATAATGGGTGGGGATTGAGTACATAACGAAGCAAGACAAGAAGTCGTATGGGTCGAGTACAATCTACAGGATTTGCTGTAGATTGCGGTTAGGGCTCATAAGAAAGTGGGAAGTCATCCAACTAAGTTGTTGAGGTCGGTTATCGCGGGGGAGATCTGCTTCCCAAGTACGGATTCCAGACGCTGGAGAGGGCAAAAGGATAGGAAGATCTTTCATCACAAATTCACTTAGCTAGAGGCCGAATTGAATAAGCGAGCGCGGCTATTTCATCCGCATCTGTTGTCGTTGAAGGGCAGCAAGAATGGCTATTTCTGCTCTTGGAGGAAGGTCCAGTAGTGTTGGTGCTAAGGGCATGGAAGCGAGTGACTCTTGGAAAGGTATCGAAGTCACTTACGGATTCACTGATGAAGGAGTTCCGGTCGAAAGAGAAATGAGTGAACTCAGGCTATTCAACTCATCTTATGCGCTTTTGAACGAACTCTAGTTCAAAGGACTCCGAAGAAGCTAGTAACGAGTGCTGATGTTGAACCCAATTCAGTCTCTTTCCTTCGCTAGACCCTGTCTCTGATGAAGCAATCAGAACCGACAAGCGTCCTTCCTTTCTCAATGACCGAGATCCATGTTCTACCTTCCCATGCTGAATTCGCTATCGCCTCCCTCACAAGCGGGTGTCCCAGGAGCAATCGGGTGGAGAACTTTCTGACTACCCGTGTGAAACCCGATGAATGGTATTTTCTTTGTGAATGGCCATCCATGACAAAGGATTGCTTATGCACATGAATGTCAGCCATGTCAGGAGCATGTGCCGGTCAAAGAGCTTAGCCTCGTAATCAAACTTTTGCAGTTTCGAGGTAACTCACTATGTGTGCCCAAGGGATCTCTACGCCTACAAGTTATAGTGGTGGACTTTGGCAAGACAAGACCGAGTATCTAGTTCGTCAAAGAGACTATTTGCCTTCATTACAAAGAGACGTGCGAAAGTATGTGCAAAGTTGTATGGTGTGCCAAAGGGCAAAGACAAAACACCAACCTCTTCCGATACCCAATGCTCCATGAGAGGAGATCTGAATGGACTTTTTTATAGGTTTGCCTAAGACTCGAGGTGGCTATTCTTCCATATTTGTGGTAGTTGACCGGTTCTCCAAGATGGCCCACTTCATCCCATGTAAGTGCATTACCGATTCCTCTAATCTTGCTACTTTCTTCTTAGTTAGATTGAATGGGGAAAACGAGAACTTCTGATAGAGACACCCGTTTTGTGGGAAGAACACTATACTTCTCTAGTACCTACAACCATCAAACCGATGGACATTAAGTGTGGGAGGAGAGCAAGGACTGCCTCTTCTGGCCCCCGACTGTGCATCGAGAAGTTCGTCTAAGCATGACTTTATGTGGGAACTTCGATTCCATCTCTAGCGTGGATAGAGAAGCCCGAAGCTAGTCTTTTTCGTTGTGATGGATTGGATTCTGAAAGAAAAGGTTCTATAAGCCAAGCCCCGCTAAGCAGGCACGTCTGAACATTGTGTTGTGGAGTCGGGAAGGTAGGAACTGAACCTAGCTAGCCAGAGAGAATGTAGGCGAACAAGGACGGTGCACGAAGGTGCGATTGATTGAGCGAAGGAGGCCGGCCTAACAAGAATCTCAAATCTCTCTCGACACTGAGAACATGCGCCCAAAAGGCACGTGTTGATTCCTCGATGTTGAGGTAGCCTGCCTCCGAGAGAATCGCGGCAACTGGTACAAGAATAGATCTTTTATATTACGTCTAAAAGAATCAGTAAGATATACTGATCACTTACCAATCCTTCGAACATCCAGTAACACGGAACACTAACTAGATCTGAACTAAACAGATCGTTGGTATTGGATGTATCGTTAGGTTGTCTCGTAGTCGAAATAAGAATAGAACGCAAACGAACGGGCATTTTCGGGGACTAGCTTGTTAATGCAATTAGCCATAACCACCTCGTATGAGCTAGCTACAGTATACTCCTTTGCCCGAGCATCTTTATCCAGCAATTAAAAGAAGCATTCCCAGTATGACTTTCCTAGCTCTGTGGGAATAAGCCCGCTATTGAATCAGCAGTGAGGGAATAGCGTACTAACATCCCTCTAATCCAGTGACCTTATCGTCGCTAAAGCTCCTCCCTAAAGAAGTCTTGTTTCTTTCTCCGAGCTTCTGGTTCAAGTAATGTGAGTAATAAAAAATGTATATAGAAAGATTCTTTACAATAAAAAATAAATTTTTTAAGTAGGAATGTCCGTAAAAACGTCCTCATCAGTAAATTGAGGATATGTTCAGTTATCCGGGAGTACCCAATTAGGGTGTGTAAAAATACTTTATTTCGTTGATTCCGGCTTTCACCGTATAAACATTTTACTTCTATATAGTATATAGAGAGGATGGCGGCGGGGATATTTTTCTCAAGCTTAAGATCCATTCTTGGGGAAGTGGACCATAGGTAGGTTTGATAGGACCTGGGTTGAGGTCTCTCCTACAGAAAAGTATGTAATGGTAAAATTTTTTTGGTGGGAATCAAAATCAAATAAGATTTAGGATTGCTGAGCTTCTTCATGACTCATGCCCGTTTGCTAACATCCAGAAAACCCGCCTTCTGCTATCTTCGCGCTATACTTGAAATCACTATTTGCTTTCTTGCTCACTTATTGAATTTTCCAGAGCATGTCATTCCCTTATTTTCGTCTGAATGGAGTCCCCTCGGGAAAGGGCTCATAGCAGCAAACTTCTATGAAGGATCCACGTAGAAAACTTACCTTACCCTAAAACATAGGCCTCGGATGGCATATTTTGATGACTTGGATGCTGTGTGAGTTATCACAAGTTAAAGATGTAACCTTAACATAAAATCGTGCAGCTAACCCGCGGATTCCGCTTTTCCCAACAATAGATCTGATAGAATTTATGGCCTGTTTAGTTCGTTCAGCAGCATGAAAGAACGAAGAGTTTGAATCCCCGAGCCGTGGAAATAGCGGTGTATCTGTTGTCTTAAACCTCGAAAGATTCAAATCGATTTCCCCTGATATTTTGTCTCGATGAAATCTATGCCGAAGATGATCTTTCACATGGTAAGGGCTTACTCAAGCACTGGACTGGATACGTGAACACCAAAACGGGCAAAAAACGCTGATGAAAGACCAGCTCTAATGTAAAACCCGAAAGCTTCCAACTTATTCCGAAAGACCGTCTGCGCATTCAATTGCAAAGAGATCATCCAGCCTGCGATAAAAGCCCTAAAAGCAAGATTTAGTGGGCTTGATGTGTGATAATACTGGATATCCCTTCGTTAGCCTTTTTTAATGTTCGAAACCCCATTTCTTATGGGCTTTCTCTTAAGACCCTCTGGTAGTTATAGTGAATCCTCTAGGCGTCAGCCAATAGAATCAATCAATAGGAAGTGACTATCTACTGAAAGAAGGAGTGGCAACAAAGACAGAAAGGCCGGTGCCATCCCCACTACCTCCTCTAATTCTCTAATTCTAGGCCAAGCAGCCTTTTCTAAAATCCCTTGTTTCTCTCTTAAAATGATAGTGACTGTTTAAGCCCCATACTCCGACATGACAGGAGAGAGCTTCAAGTTGGAATGGGTCGATAGGATCATCCTTGCTTCGACCCTACCTAGAGGAACCGAACTCACTCAAATGGCGAAACTCCCTTTGACTATAAATCGTAATCTTCTATCTTCTGTTCAGCCAGCTTAAATCGTAGAAATGAAATAATGGAAATAAAGACAGGACCTATATTTACACGTGAGTCGCCTGCATGCTTATACCCCACCCCAAAGAGGGTCATTTGCGCTCTATCACTGATCAGACTGAATTAGCACCTTTTTTAGCACCGGGGCTTTCAAGGCTCCGAGTAGTACTTCGTTCTCTTTCCATATAGTAAGAAGTGTACAAGTAAAGAGCTACTACTCACGAGAAATGTAAAGATTGGATGCGGCCCTGAAACAGCATGTTTCGGTTGTTGGGGCAAATACGAAGTAAAGGACAACCTTTCGAACGTAAAAATTTAATAATTAATAAAGCACGAAGTTAAGATCCATCTTTATGAGAGGAAAGGTCCTTCTCGATTTACGAACCTGAAGTCTTGAATTTATACCTTAACTCACCCACCTATGGCGAGATGTTCGAAGGCCCGTTTCCAACGAGATAGCTGAGAACTTATACGTGAGAGAATGATTCCGAGGATTGCCCTTACCTCATAATGGTAAATTATAGAATGATGCCAATCCTTTGAGGAGTAGGATTTGAGAGAAATTACACTCTTATATTACATTACGAAAAGTAAGGGCCACTTCATTGAGAAGAACTAGTAATTACCAGTTTGATTCGTTTTTGTCTTACTCATTAGTCGTCACTGTCTTCGATATCGGTTGGAATTGATTATTTAGGGGGCTTCGCCTACTAGCTCACACCCTTTGCTATGACCAAACATCCCAAGATGAGCCACTAGATCTAATTCGGAAGAACTCACTAAAAGATCGCCGTCCCGATGCCCTTTTTACGTTACTTCATCAGTTGATTCCATTCGTATCGCCGTGTAAGATCGAAAACTAACTCACTAACAGGGGGCATTAAATCCCCCATTTCCTCTACCCGGAGCTTCGCTCCCACATCAGTTGAATAAGAGACAGATCACTCAGAACTCCAGCAAGAATGCCATAGTAGAGATTCGATTTTATAACATACGTATATACAAGGCTCAAACCCCTCCTCTTCAATCAGTACGTAGGGGAGAAGGGTAGACCCCAGTTTTTCAATCCTTTACTAGATACAGATGATGTAGACAGAATACGAAGATTCTCCCAGGGTCCGCGATAAGTACCCAATCTAATTGGAAAATTCCCATCATCTTCAACTTAGCCGGTTCTCGCTCTTTATAGCAGCTTAGCCCGCTTCGACCAGGAATCTGTCAAGCTAGTAGCTAATAAGAGAGTCTCACCCTCCCGCGTGATCCCGCAGCGCAAGCATCTATCGATCTCATCCATAAGGAAGATCCTGAGTTTTCATTTTTTAAGTTGGCTCAAGATGGCCTTGACTTGACTTTTTTCTTAGAAAGAAGTTTGAAGGCATGGTCTTTAATAATCTATTCGAGTTATCTGAAAGAGCCACTAGGTATGAGAACATGCTCAGAGAAGAGTCACATAGAAAGAATACAGTTTATGGCACTTATTATCAAGATCCAGTAATTTTTGATGTTGATGTGGCTGAGTATTAAAGGGTAATCTTGTAGTTTGTTACATTCTAGTTAAGAAAGATGTTCAGGCACAGAGGTCCCCGAAGACAAATGAACAAAGGAAATCGCCAGATTTTTTTGAATAAGACTGAGTCAACATGTGCTTAGTTCCGGGCATTCATACCCAATTCGCTATTTCACTTATATGCTCCGTTATCCTGTCCTTTTTTTTTGTCTTCCTCCCGACCCAGATGTCTTCGTTGAGGTAGTGTCCTCGTCACCCGAATAAAGTGCTGATTGTCTGCGCATTCCCTTTCTGTCCTTATAGGCCTACGCCTTCTAATCTAATCCTATCAGTTCAGTCAGCGAATAACCCTCCAGCCAATAATCCTTGTAATCGGTTGACTACCTCCCGGCTCAAGTAATTATTTTTTTTTTGTTTGGTCTTTGACCGAGTGAAGTAATTTCCGTTTGTGTGGCACGAGCGATGTAAAATGAAATCTTGTATCGAGGATATGCGGATGCGGTTGTGGAAGCATTTTTCCTAGCGGCTAAGGAGCAATTGCCTTGAGACTGTGCTAACTCCCCCTAATGCTTAAAACTTCACTTAAACCTTTGAGTCATCGCCTAATCCTTTCATTCTAATGCCAGTAGAAAGAAAATCTATCTAATCGAAGTCCAGGGCCTAATCCTTGTATTGGTTCTTGACTTTCTGTGTAAGAGCCCCGCAGGGAAGCCCCATCAGGCTAATGCTCTCCGTACGCCCTATCGTTTAGTCGTAGAAGGTCCATAAGGATTCCAATCGGCTAAGTCTTGTATTCCGTCCTAGCTTTCGATTTCTTCGTTGAAGGAGTTAAGTGCCCCATTATTGATGCGAGCGATCTAAAGCTTATTCCATTACGATACGACATTCTATCTCTTTTTCTATTAGCTATTCTGTGTCAGTTGGTCTCTCATTTTCAGTTGATGTGGAATAGCCATGTGGGGAACCCTCATCAGGAGAGAATTGCTATGTCTGTCGGAAAATCGTTATCTACGAAATTACCAATACCCAATAAATAGACTGAAATCAAGGAGAATCCTTCCCTTAAGCTAAGCCGCCCACCTAAGTCCTAATCCTTCACCAAAGAGTAAAATCGTATCCGCCTCTCAATCAGTCATCGCCTACTCCTTCTAATCCTATCGGTCAGCGCCTAGTCTCTTTCGAAGTGCTCGAAGTCGGCTAAGGTTCATTGGTTGCTGCTTTGTCCCTCGTCACCCTAAGAGAGGACTGAGTTTGTTCCTGCGCGAGTATTGTTGTAAGGTGGAATGCTTTCCCGCTTTCCAAGCTTTCGGGGAAATTTGCTTTGCCTTGAGGTCTTCTATTCCGTATAGTAAGCCCGGTTGGCATATTGTTGTATGAAAAGGAGTCGATTACCTATTTCCCCTAGTCCCGAAATCTTGTTTAACTTGATCTTAGTCTTCCCGCCCAGCACGTCTTCCTAAAGTGGTCGATGTAGGTTATGGGATTGCGCTTGTAGGACAATTTCCGTATCGCCTTTTTCCTTCCTTAAGAGAGCTAAGCCTGCTTCAAATCAATATTACCTCGTGCTCGTTCGTCTGTAATCTGCTTAGAAAAACCCAACATAGAATTTCATCTTTCTTCGTGACCACTTGTGTCAGGATAAGGAGAGGAAAGGTAACTAGGAAGTTACTCCAATCCCTCGAGTGTGCCGGAGGGAACTAGTTGGACTTTCCCTCTCGAATATGCCTAAGAAAGAAGATTGGAAACCTTCAAGATCCTTCTTTCCTATATCTTTAGGAAACTCCTCTCCAGGCATACTAACTAATAACTAATGCGAGTTGCGAGTCAGTCTAGTTAGTTCCCATGGAAGTCAGGTACTAACTATTGTAGTCCGGTAACGCTCGTCGAGAACAGGCGTCCTACTCTAATTAGGATAACGCATGCACGCTTGGCGCTAACGGGCGGTTACTACACGCGCTACGGCTTGCGCTATTATATATATAAAATAATCGGGTTTCCACCAGGGGAAGGTCTCCCTTGGCCAATTATACTAAATATGACATTGGTTACATTAGATTGGAATTCGTACTCTATGGCGTCGCACGGCGTAGCCTGACGGAAGGGAACCACCACCTTGTAGGGCACTTTTTTTAAAAGAGTAATTGTCTTTGCTTATTCCTCGGTGGGGTTACGTGCTTTGCTTCTGGTTCCATAATTGCTTCAATGGCAGCTTAGAGTTCCTGGATATTGATCTTGCTTTCCCTATTTCCTTCTATACCCGCTCCTGTCTTTTTCTATGCGGGATAAACTTGCTATGCTCGCTGTTGTTCGTCCGTTTCCAGTTGGGAAGGTAGCAAGGTTCGTTGTCCTTTCACTCGATCGGAGAGGGGGGGCCCAAGACGGGGAACGGCTAGCAGCGATAACACCAACAGCTTTAATATCGGGTGTAGGAGAAGAAGCCGATAGGGGGGGAGGTAGCGAAGAAGACTTGAGCAAAGTACTTTATTATAGAAGAAGATGTTGCTATGAGTGAGTTCGCCATTGTCTATGGGTCGCTCACGTCTAAGAGGGCAGTTGAAGAGTTCCCGTGCCCTGGTGGAGCCCCTAGAACCTTAAACTGCTGTTGACTATTCCCTGCCTTTGTATTGCTAGAATGCTCGAATCAGCGGAGCTCATTAATTGAGAAAGTCAAGCATGTCAGCACGCCCCCTACCTATGTAGTCGGCTTCCCGGTAGTTTGCGAGATTAACCGCTATTGGAATCGGTCTATCTAAATGGCCTATCTCCAGATGTATGTATTCTTGAAGTGCATTCACATCTGTTTCCTTTCCCTGGAAGGCATCCCTTATTCGATTCCTGCTAAAGTACGGGGTGCTAATAGCGGGATGCTAAAGAAAAGAGATGGCTATGGCTATGAGACTAGTGCAATCAGGTAATCGACCAAGTACCACATACATGAAAAAAAGAGCATTCCTGCGTACTTATCCACTGGCATTGAAGGAGAAGAATGCCGACTATTTCCCAAGGGTACGAAATACGGCTTGCCCGATTCTTATACTATGGATGCCTCACTCCTCACCGAACCAGAATGGCACCCGCTTTGTGCTTGCTGAAGAGACAGGCAAGCATTCCCTTAGTCCTGCTTTGCCCAACAATGACACTGTGTGTGCTGCTACCTCTCGTGCTGGGACTTCTTCACCTACTGCACTTCCTGCCAAACCACGCTTTTATACTTACTGCACGAGCTGTGACCATTGACAAGAACGAGTGCCCTATACTTCGTAGGAGGGCTGCAGCTTTGAAATCCAACCGAGCCCCTTAGTCCAAATAGAAAGAGTTCTCTGGGCCGATTCACCTTACACCTAAAACACCCTCCGCCCTGGATACTGATGAAAAATCCATTTTTTTCCCTCCCCAGAGCTAGGGGACATATATTGCTCGGATTATTCGTTCACAATTAAGACCAGGTGCTCATACCCAACAACGGAAAGAAAGTCAGACTTCGAAACTAAGACAAAGACGCTTTTAAGCATCATTCAGATCGATAAAGTCCGATCGAATAACCTAAGCTAAGGGAAAAGGATTTCGCCCTAAAGCGGGCTGATTGTTGTTTTGGGGCACTAAAAGTTGTTCTTAGGCTAGGCTGCGCTTTTACACCTTTCGGTAAACCCGGAGTAAAGGGACAAAGAACTTCTCGCAAAAAGACCACTTCGAGCAGATGTCACGCCCTCGGGACACTACACCTATCTATGTCAATAGATACAGACCATCGAGTAGTGCGACAAACAGGCGGGCACGCCATCCAAGTCTTTCAAGTCGGAAGTTGATCCGTGACTACGCATTGCTCCTTTGGAAGGGCAGGGTAAGATATGGAAAGGAAGCCCTATTTCACGGTAAATAGCATCGGAGCTCGTCTCCTACCGGACTTTCTTTTTCGGGCTTTCGCGGAACCCCCCGCTAACGCAGCATCAGTGGTGCTACGAGTCGGCCTCAGGAGACAAACCTCTTAGAGAATTGTGCTCGCTAGCCTTCCACGCCATCGGCTTATCCGGTCCCGCACGGGTGCTTCTTTAGAAGAATCGGACAAGTGCCCGACGGGAGGCTTTTGACCGGGCGCATCCTGCCTGATCTCCTTTGGCTCCATTCTTTAGCAGTCAAAGGCATTGACATTCAATCCCTTTTTCTTCTCTTCTATTCTATTTTACGATGCTAATATCGAGAGTTTTTCACTGTAAATAACTGAACCTGTAAGCGTTATAGACCACTTTATAGCCTGTCCAAAAGGTCTTTCATGTGTTAATTTTAGTCGCTTCTTGACGGATGCGGAAGTCACCTTTCTCTTCCCATTGGGTAGTCACTACCGCTTCCTACGATTACACGATTGCCCGAACAAAGCATCCTAAATGCCGAGGGGGAAGAAAACTGGCACGAGTGAGATGTCACTTATTAAAGCAAAAGCCAGAACCCTAGATGCCAAGATCCACGGGCACCCCTAAGGCTTGGTGAGCTAGGTTTAGTGACTGGGGCGGACTTCTATTCTATACCTGTCCCCTTCTTAGACTATTATAGAACCTCCTCGAAGCAAGGAAGGGAATGAATCAGAATAGGCTCGGGAGCTAAGAGAGATTGGAAAGGTTTCAATTCAATTAAATAAGAGTGTTTCACGCGTCTTTCGCTGTCTGTTATTAGAAGAAGGGCGGGATTGGTTTACCGAACCACTAAGTTAACTGAACTTGAATTTCTATACCCGGAACATGGATAAACATCTTGAATCCTTCCGGGTCGACTTTAGAAAAAAGGAACGTCTTTGTACCACTTTTCTTCTAATTATGTTATGATTTAAAACCTCAGTACCTGACTCAACTTGCGCACTAGAAAGCCCCTACTTCTTGATTTACCTGACTAGAAGGACGTTGCTTTCTCTTGAAACGAAAGGGACGCTTCCGTAAAGTAAAGAGCAGAAGCACAGAAAAAGAATACCAAAAGATCTCCGAAAAGAGTTTATTGGCCTGATAAGAGACCAACCCCTTTTTAAAATAGATAATTCAATAAGCTGTGAGTTCCGATGATGTTGACGTTAGTAGCGCTTCTTAAAAGAAAGGTGCTCTATCAGACTTAAGCAAGGATGTCACATACTTAACTATTATACGATATTTTTCTTTAGTGAGACTCAAAGTAGGTCAGGGAAGGACAGGATACCACCAAGTAGTCATATGTAACCTTCAGGGGTCTTCCTGTTCGTGAAGAATCAATTCTATAACTAATGAATAGCCTCTCCATTTTTGCCAGCCCAGCCCTTTTTATTTCTTAGTCATGTGAGATAAGGGCAATTTTCTATATCCAAGCAGTACCAGTCAAAATAAGGAGCGAAAAAAAGAGCGTATGGTCATTTGCTAAACCTAAGCCTTGGTAGTTTTCAAGGTTCATACAAGGACTTTTTTTATCCTAAAGAGAAAGAAGAAGAAAAAGCAGTATTTCGCGGACCATCACTGGAAAAGAAATTGAGCTGTAGGCATCAAGGTAAGGGACCGAGAAAGTATACTGCAGCAGAAGCGGAATCGGGTTGAAAGGTAAGGATAGCATGATTGACTGCTTGCGGGTCCCTTGGATCATGGGCCACAGCTACTTGGGCCGCTGAACATCATTTGGATGTGCCGAGGCTATATGGGCTTAGGCCTTTTGATGGCTGTCATTTTCTGGGCTATTTGGATAGACTCAGATCCTTTCATGTAGGAGATGGATGGGCTCGGATCCTTTGCATGATTTCATGTGAGGAGCCACCTTTGACGGGCTTTAAATTTGGACAGATCCATCGTGCCTTCTTGCATGGGCTTGGGCTAGCTTGCTTCCTCTGACTTGGATTCTTTGATTGTGCTAATTGCCATGTCATTCCCTTTGATTGCTAATAAGAAGGTAAGTAGCTTCCTTGTGGATAGCTGCACTTCCTTCGCTTCCGGCTTCTTTCAGTCCTCAAGTCGAATCCCAAGGTAAGACCTAAACCACTAATTCCGTCTAATCGGCTTGGCCTATCTCCAGGTATTCCCTAAAAAAGAATGTCATCCAGCTCCTCATCACTGTCACTCTTTCTGGCATCTAGCTCAACGGTATCTGGTTCAATGTTCGCTAATGTCTTTCGTTCGATGTGGTATTTTGATGTTAGGATGAAGATTCAATCCGAAAAAACGACCTATAAGACAAGACAGCTTAAGCCCAATTATTCTAAGCCTATTTCATTTTTAATTTAGCCTTACGCTGATTCAAAAGTAGCTCCCATTCCTCCAAGAGAAGAAATGGCACCAACATCGGTCACTGAAGCACCTTTCGTCACTGAAGGAGCCCGGCAACAGAGTTGGATAGATGCCATGAAGCTTCCCCCCTCCCTAGGGTGGGCTTTCCTCCGAAACTTATACTGCATGTGCTTAGCTTAGGACTGCAAATCCTAGTAGGAAGAAGGAATTACACGCGCTGGAATGGCACACTTTCTTTCACTGGTTTGATCATTGGATGCAACGGCACTGGATCGCGAGGAGAAGAACAACTAAGTCGAAAGACTAACACTGTGGCTGGAAAGAAAGAGAACGACAACTCCAGATCCTATTAAATTTCGTGATTTCATCCCTCTCCTTTCATAAGTAATTTCATCCCTATCCATAGCTTTCGTGTCTATCCTGCCGCTTGATTCCACTGCTGCTTATATATATCCCTTTTGCCCACTTTATTAACACATAGTAAAAAAAGGCTATAGAGAGCTTCTTGAGAAGTCACTTTCTTTTTTGTAAGAGCCAGGTACTTCTACTTAATTGGAAGGGGAGGAACTCAGCGCACTCCAACTCAAACCTCAGAAAAGGTAAAGAAAGATTCAGCCCTTGAACCTACTATCCTAAGATAGATCTTTACCTGAAAAAGGGACTGCAACTTCAATTGGCTAGCTTGCCTTAGGGAATGAAATTTTAATAGTATCTACTAAGGGGATTTCGAGCCCAAAACGCGGGCATAGAAGCGCAGCTCTTTTCCCGTATACATGATTTGGAAGCTCACCTAGCTTACGGACTACCACCACAACTCAACCAAGGCGACTATGCGCGTCTAGTACGAGAAAATTTTGAAAGTGCTGTGAGTCTTAACCATTATCGGACGGCTCTAAGCCTTGAGTTGTTTGAACTACATATATTGGAGCTGAAGAAGGAATGTCAAGACAGAGTATTTAATTATATGCTATCTGAACGGGAATTAGCATCTATTCTTGATCTCTATCCCTTCAAGGATATCTGAAAAGCAGCACATGACTTTCTTGAAGATCAAGTGGAGTCAATCAGTTCTATGCGTTCCCTTTTTCAACGCGGAAGGTACCCAACATTTCTTTCTTCAAGATATTCAGAGGAGAGGAAGAAATTCAAATCTTTATCGAAAATTTTATTCCTTCTTCACCGATGAAGAATTTCGAAGATTGCTTGACCCATGACAAAACTTCTCTGGGTGAATTGGAATCTATTTGTTTAAGAGGTATGGTGTGTAAGCGAGCTAGTCCCTGAAAATGCTCGTTACTTAAGCGTTGGGGTTCAAAATCTTCCTTTTTTGGAGGAGATAAACGTAGGGAAAGCAGGTATCTTATTTACATTACGTGGGTGGGAAACCCTTTAGGCCAGGAAGCTAGCTTGGGAGAAGTAGAACTCTTTCTTTGAAGCAATGGCACAATCTACAAAATCCTTTGTCTTAAGCATATATCTCTTGACCCAACACGGAATATATACTATCAAGGAAGTCCCCTCGAATGGTCTCTTTTTCTATCTAGGGTTGCATGCAGCTAGGATGAGTGATGTCGTAGCCTACTAGACTAGTGTTTTCCCCAGTGGGTTGAGGCGATCTATTCCATGTAAATGAAATGTAAATCAGAGCGAGCTGAACGACTAAAAGATAGTTCCTAAGATCGGTAGTTCGGATATCGATATAGTGAGGTCAGAGGCAGGGAGACTAAGGGCAGTGGTTGACACAAGCCTCCCTCTCATCGATAAGGGCAAAAGGTACTTCTAGTGAGCAGTACGGAATGAACCGATGCTGAACGTGTAGGAACATCAGCTTCTCAATCTTCAACTATCCCGTCAAGGCGCTATCCAGTGTATGGAGTCGACTGTGTCTAAACAAAAGATCCCTCTTTCGGGTCCTAATGCGTTACGCACTCAACGTCAGTCAGGGATCTACCCTTCGTTATGGCAGCGGAACGTGAGCAATCGGCTATTGGTCTCTTGCACCTTTCCTCACTATCGTTCGTTAAGGCTTCTTCTCACTCCGGTCGACACTCAGTCCGCTCGCCTCTCTCGCTCTTTCGTGGTGTAGGGCAATCGATTTCAGTTTCCCCTCGCGGGTGCAGAATAAAGCGTTTGGGTTTTAAGACTTGTACCCGCACCTTTCTTCTTATCTTACCTTACCGGCCGGAAAACGATTCCATCGCCTTGTTGACTACCGACTACAAGTCTGCTTTTTCGATGCGAAAAGGGCCTTAGTTCCTCTCCCTAACGAGCTTCCGTTGGTCGCCTCTCCCTTCCGTCGAGTGGCTTCACACGTTGGTCGCCCTCCCCTTCAACACTTAAACTTGCTACTACTACTTCACTTGCACGTAAAGTCTCATCCACTCATAGCGATTTTCTCGATTCGGGGACTACGAAAAAAGAAAGTGAAAAAGTACGTAAAGCGTCTCCGTACTTCTCTTAGGCTCGTTTCGGGTATTAAAAAAGCTTCTTATCTCACGTCTTAGCCATAGGGCTTCGACTCCCCGACAGCTCCCTAGTCTAGCTTCTTCTGTAATAGTACTGTAGAGTCTTCTTCGGCTCTATGAAAAGCTTTTGTGGCAATGGCTAGATCGACTATTGGATCTTTGCACGAATCTCCTTCTGGTGGAAGGTGCAGAGGAATTGGCATAACTGCCATTGTTCTTGTTCTCGACTCTGCAGCTATTGAATCAGGATAGGCTGTGAGGCTGTCGGCATAGTTGCTGTTGAAGAAATGCCACATCTGCTTGCGACGAATAGGTTCTTTGCCAGTGAATCATAAGAGTAAGAGAGGCCTAGCGCTGAATCGGTTGTTGTGCTAGAATCCGCAGCTAGTGAATCCCCAGTTCTCGAATAAGCTGCTCTATATGTTCTCGAATCGGATCGGAAAGGAAGGGAAAAAAGAAAAGTATGCAATGCATATTCAAGGAGACGAACGACGAGATGGCATAAAATGCAAGCTGCTCGGGATTAAGTGACCTAAGGCAAGGTTTTTTTTACTGAACAACCAAGTGTAGTACGAGGCGGAAGGAAGACACACACAGCAAAGCAGGTTAACTTTGAAAAGGAGTCCTGGGACCCCCTAGGTTTGTAGAAACAAAATGAATTATAAGATGAGTGTCGCAGCAGTTTAGGAGTCTAAGCAGGAAAAAAGCAAGCTGGAATTGGTAGTCACTGGGGATATAATATATATAGGCATCGGAACCGAAAGGAACAAACAAGAGTCACTTCAATCGCTACAAGCAAGAGGAAGAGGCAGGAATGGATAGTTCATTATAAAAGGTACACAAGCAATCGCCGCAGGAACCGTAAACTGGATCTCCTTCGCTTCGTCTCCTCCACCGAAACAGCTTTCAATCAATAGAAATCGTATTCGTGAATAAATCTCCTTTGTTTGAATCCTATGGTATGGACTTTTTTTCGGTAGCAGGACTCTCTTCTGTCCGTTTGAACTCTTGAGCAAGAGCTTCCGCAGGAGAACGGAATAGGCATCCATTAGTTCCCGAAGAAGGCAGGTTTGAGCAAGGAGGCTCAAGAGTCGCTTTTCCAGTGATAGCTTTTGAGTAAGTAAGTAAGTCGAGGGCATAATGAAGGAAGAATTAGAAAGAGTGGAAGGTAGCAGATGGAGATTGAGATTGAACAGTTGGTGGCCCTACGAGGAAGTCTTGCCCATTAAAGTCAGCTTCAAGCTTCCGGCAACCGCTTATCCCAAGGTAGGTGGGAAATGAATGGAGGAAGGAACTACATATTGAACATTTATAGGCTTCGGCGGATGCAGATTAGGCTTATGGGGAAGAGGAAGCAAGGGCTGACGCTTAAGCATCGGCTAGTGAAACAACTCCTGTCCTTATTTCGTATCCGAGGTGGGCTCTTTACACATATGATATGTAGGTGTAGGTATAGTACGGTAAAAAAGTAAGGTTGGGGCTCTTCGATTAGGCGAACCAGTCCAACTAGGCCAAAATACAACCGTCCACTCCGTTTCACGGCTTTAGCAAAGCTTAGGTCCCCGGGTCCAAAACGTCGGTTTGTAAGGGCAGAGGGTTTAGAACCTGAAGATGAAGCTGCTGGTGAGGCTTTAGTTTCAATTGAAAATCCAACATCATATGAATGCGAGGGATAAAACCTGGTGAAAGGAAGGCCTTTCCAAAGAACAAAGAAGGTTGGTTAAAGTACTCGCTTCGTACTTAGCCCGGAACTCCTCAGAACACCAAGCAGCGGAAGCGGCGAAAGAAGAAGCCCTCTTGCGCGGATACCACCCCTCGGTAAAGGGCCTGGCCTGCCATAAGCAAGCACGAAAGAAAAGAAGGCAACCAGGAGAAGCGTGGAACAAAGGATTGTGTGACAGATTGGCTTGGGATAAACATCCTATGCATGTCAAATTTATGTTATGTGAGCACTCTTCGTAAGGAGAGGCCTTTGCGGATTGAGGAATAGAGTTATTGCAGTCGTATCTACTGTGATAAGAAAAAATGGTTACTCCCTATAAGGCCAGAAGGCTTTCTTCTGGTTGGAGTAAGTAAGGAATAGATGTGACTATAATAAAAGAAGGGGTGCGATAAAGCAAACGTCGAATCACTGGCAGTCCCTCGGCTTATAGAGTCGGTAGTTCGACGTCTTCTGAGGAGTTGCCAAGAATGTTGTTCGCATTTTGATTTAAGAAGTAAGAAAGTTTTTTCCGATTCCTCGAAAATGACTGATCAAGTAGAAGCCAAATCCTTTTGAGCCTTCTTTCTCCTCCTTTTGACCCTTCGGTAACCTCCCGCTTCGCCCCTCTCCTTTCAGTCGAGTTACTTCGCCCCTCGGTAAGTTCATTTCAAACTGAATTTTTTTCAAAAACCCCGTAATTTTCGTTACTTTATCATTTTCCTTAATAAATGGAATTTCAAATTGCATTTTTTTCATTTTCCCGTGTTTTTTGGTTAAATTCGTTTTTCCGAAGGAGATTGAATTTCAAATTGCATTTTTTTCATTTTCCCGTGAAAAATGGTTATTTTCGTTTTTCCCTCGGTAAGTTCATTTCAAACTGAAAATTTTTATAAAACCCCGTAAAAATCGCTTAAATTAAACAATTTTTGAATTTTTTATTTCAAGGAAGACTGGAACTAAAAGCAAATGCCATAACGTTCAAGACCAAGGCAACCATAGCCAAAGAAAACCAAAACTGAAAGGATTCAATCCAGCCACAGGTTCCCCTACGGCTACCTTGTTACGACCTCACCTCCGAACATGTCTGAAACCATCTCATCTCTTTTCGTCTCCGAACAACCGAGCTCAGACTCCTAAAGTTTTCTTCGGTCAAAAAGAACAACAATTCGAAATGAGCGCACCAAAAATAAGAATAAAAAGAAATATACCACCACCTAGCTATAATAGGATAGGATTTATTTTATATTATATAAGTAGAGGCGAGGCCATATTTATTGATATCTTTCTCCATATCCATTAGGTATTGCATCTCCTTCTTGTACCATCCGCCCTCTAGCCCCTCTAGCTGTTCTAGCCTGTCGACCACGAAATCTTGAAAGGCTTCCTCTGGTTTGTAACCAGCATTTTCGGCCAAGGCAGGATGGGCAGAAAGCACTTGGCGGAAGGCAGCGAGACATGAGTGTTTCCGCTCCACAACATTCAGATATTCATTTTCAAAGTGGAGCTGTGTGTTATATTCCCGTTGAAATAAAGCTTGATTAAGTTTTATTTTGACTTCCGAAAAATAACTCCCTTTCTCGCATGGATCCTGATTAAGAAAGAGGCAATTCTCACTTTCGAGGATCCGAATTCTATTAAAAAGGGAGTTTTCTAAACTTATATCGGGAGTAGTAAAAAAAGGCTTTCTATTTGAATTGGACCAAGAAGTGTTTGAAGGACCAGCCTGAGCTTCATTGATTGCCATCCTTGGGGGAGAAGAATTGATAGAAGGGCTACCAGGGTTCTCCCCCAGCATGACTTGTCGTAAAATTTCATAGTCATCGGATGTAATCGCCGGAAAGGAATTATCGGGCTCCGCAGCTTGTGGTAGAACCGCCGGCTCGGGGTCCGGAGTGGGGGGTATTTCGAATACTTCTGCCTGTGTACCGGGACTTGGAGCTTGAATTATTCTAAGAAGCGACCCCGAGTTTGCTGAGCCCGAAGAGTCCGAATTAGTAATGATCTCTTCTCCTGAGAAATGTAAAAGAAACCCGACGACAGCAACAGAACAAAGATCACTCAAATAAATGCCTACGCGAGAAATGGAATAGATTCGAACACCGTAAAAAAAGAAAGAAACGAAAAAAAGAATAGAAAGCTGGATAACATAGACAAGTGGAAGGCCGTACTTTTTTGACAATGGACAACGATAAAAATTAAAGAGAAAGATGAAGCCAAATAACAAGATTCCGAGAACTACCAGATTTATACCAGTCGTCATTATAGCTCTTCCTTCTGATCCTAGAAAACGTCCGAAAAAACTTGCTGCAAAGAAACTAATTAAGGTAAGTAAATAACGAACGATAGCCATGGTATTCCTTTGTCTTGTCAAAAATTTCGGTACGACCAGCGCGGTTGTTCGTATTTCATTTTCTTTTTCCTAAAGTCACTAAGTTACTTACGGAATCTCAAATCGTTTCCAAGAAAACTTCGTTAGAATTGGATGTGTTAAGCATATAGGCCAATAGCTTCAACGCGCTTAGGCCACCACCTATAAGCTCCTCTTACTTAATTATTGAGGAGATAGGTTTCAAGACTTTCGACGCTACTTTCTTTCTTCTCTTATGATTATGATATTTATTTCTTGTATTACACTCGCTTCCATGCTGCTCAAGCAGAGCTAACTACAGGGCCGAATGAACTGGGACACCCAGACCTTTCTTATGCGGAAGCAAACCCTTTCTTTCTATACGAGTTTGATTCAGTTGCTTAGGGTGAACAAGCCATACCATTCACCTTCTAGCCTCGCCTAGGAGTCTGTGGACATCCATTTACATCATTTCTTTGAAAAGCTCCGACTTCCTTCTTTTCCTTTCCCACACACTCGCTCTACTTTTGAGATATCGTGTAATCATATCTCTCTTTGACTTTCTCTCCCCTACTTCAATTAAAGCTTGCTCAGTGTCCGGAATCGGGACCGGGGTGGACCATGGTAACTCGGCGAGTCATTTACTCATGAGATCCAGCCTTGCCTCCCATACTCACCTCAACCTGCTTTCTCTTTTTTTTTGTTTTAGACTTGGATCTAGGGGCCCAGCACCATATCCCTGCTTGAAGAGATGGTCATCTGTGCTCCACAGCTACTGGTGTCATCACCCTACAAAGAGGGGGAAGCAACCAAGATGTATGTCGTCCAACTCAACCTCAGACTCTTTCTTCCCGACCTATTTGACTCTCTGGCCGCAGTTATTTAGGTGGTATCCCGAGATTGAAGAGATCGAATTACTCCCCGGAACACACGAAAGAAAAATATGAACTAGGTAAATAGAAATGGAAAAGAGATGTTTCCAATTCATCAAAATCAGAAGCTTTTTCTACATCCATATGATCTACTAAAGTAGATCGGTATTGCCCATATAATGAAAGCAGATCTTGGTCCATGGAGTCCCAAGAAGGTAAGAACTCCAACCTGTCCGATGCTTCTTCGGCCAAATACAATATACAAGTGGGACCTGCACTATGAGCAAGCTGTGCGAAAAACCGCTTCTTTTTTCCGGTTCCGAAACAACTTGGGCGAAATGGGGTTCTACCGGGAAACCATGGATTTTTTAGTTTTCGCCATTGGTTACTGGTCGAGCCACTGGAATGGAATGAGATAAGAATCTCTGGAGATCTTTCCTCTCCACTTACTCGATACAGGCTTTCCCTCTGTAGAAGACTTCTTCCGAATGGCATAATTGTCCGACACTACGTTCCTCGATCTTCAAAGAAGACTGACTCCTCCTACTCCTCCTTCTCCTTTAGGATAGGATCGTCGTTGGTCCTTCTTTCACTAATGATCTCACCATTTTCTAGTAGTTCGCGCGAACGCGCGAGGGACTATCCTTTCTATCGCTTGCGCTTGCTTTTCACTCTCAAGACAACGGTCTTTCTCTTCTATAAAGCGAAGCAAAGCGCATGGCGCTGAAGTGAGACAATCGAAAGCACGGTGAAAGGAGTACTATCCAGGTGCGAAGAGCTCGATCCGGTTTAGTATCACGCAATTGCTAGAGCACGGGAGGATCGGGGAACAGATATGTCGATGAGGAAGAGTAATAACCGGTAAAGAGAGAAAAATCCCAGGGTTTGGAAAATCGTACCCGGATAGAGATGATGGTCTTCCTCTGATGTCTCCAAGCCGGCCATAATAGAATAGATAGAGCCTATTACAATAGAATCACATCTCGCAGAATCAATCACGTTTATTAGAAGTGGACAATAGAGTGGAAGCTGGGGAAATGGTTGAAATATCGCTCAACATAAAAAGAAACCTACTTCTTTGAAACATCAAATCCGGCGTAGAAACTGTTTGAAGGTGATTTGATGGCAGATATTCTGTGGGGAAAACGCTTGGACTTGGAAGAATCGCGTATCCCTGATCATCGACGATAAAGTGGGAGATCGCGTATCCCTGAAGATCGAAGAGCTTAGTGTGAAACGCTCAGGAAAAGAGAAAAACCAAGGACCTATGGAAGAAAAAAGTCGATGTGGTGTAGAGGTTTTTGATGTAGTCCATATCTTTATGCGCAGGATTGAGTGAATCGTATCAACGAGAAAATGGCGCATCGAACTGAGAGAAAAAGCCGCATGATGGTGGAATATGGCGCACCGCAATCAACGTATGTGAGTGAATGCATTGGCCGAACGGTCACGTTTTACCGCGTTGTCTCATTGGTAATGGGGCTAGAGCTAGTAATAGAGGTTACCCAGGCATAAAAAATGAAAGAAAATCATCTACGAGAGAGTTCCTAAGTTATGTTCCCACTGCGTGCTTCGAGGCCACGACAATGAAAGTTGCAGACATCAAAAAAAAGGGTTCAGAAAGCCTTTCACAAAGAACCTTACACAATAGGGCAAGCCCTAAATGAGTAAGGCCAAACTCAAGGCCTCAGATTCTCACGAAAAAGGCAATCAATGAAGTTGAATAAGCACTCCCAGCAGAATAATTGTATTGAGATTTCGAGCATAAAGAGAGATCTTTTCACATGGCGAGGAAGACTCTCATTAGCAGTCCTTAGGCCTCAAAGACAATAGCTTCCTTGTTCTAGTTATCGCTCCCCGGCTTCCTTCCTCCAACAGATGCGGATGAATTAGCTGCCGTTATTCTTTCAACATTTGCAGAGCTAACCCCTAAAGTGACTTCAGCCCCGTTAGAGCTAACTGCTGCTTCTTCTATAGCAAGTGCCGATCAGGAATCACTGCTTATTCGACCGTTAATGCCCACTCCCCTGGTAGGGCTGTTCAAACCAATCCACCCAGGAGAAAGACAGCTGAACAAGACCATGCGGATAAGAGAAGAGTTGTGATTAGATTAGCACTTTCTCTTCCAGATCACCTAATAGACTGGCCTGACTTAGTTACTCTCCCCAGGAAGAGAAGGGAATCCAGGGGAAGTCGAAAGAGAACTTACAGGCTTTCCTCAAAGCTCACAGCTAGTCCTCTTTATTTAATCTAATTCCCAAGCAGGCGGATTAGAAGGTAAGGCTTGACCTTGTTGGGTCAAGGCTAAGCTTAGTCTCCTTCGGACCCTAGGTGAACTACCTTTAGCTTTCGAGAACAATTAACATTGCCAGACTTCTACTTCACTCTTAAAGTAAAGATGGTGTTCCGGGGAAGAGCTTCTTTATCCTTTGCTGATTGACCTCTCTTCATTTAGCACAGGGACTCTTTCTACTTATGAATAAGACTGTTCGTCTGGTGGTATCGTATATAAGATATACGACCTGCGTCCTTACCCGATGCATGGTATGTCTAGAGTGAAATATCTATTATAGCCGTCTTTGCTAGCCCCTTAGGGGTATGGAACTCGCCAAGAAGGTAAGGTTCCGATTACAAGTATGGACCTCCTTGCCTCCGAGTCCTTATTTTTAGCCAGTTGGAGAGCAATCCAGCCCATAAAATGGAAGTGCTTCTGTCTTACAGGCATTACCCTCGTGCTCTTTCTGATGCCCGGCTAGTTACAATTGAAGGTGGAGTAGCTTTGCCTTTACCTTCGCTTTTCGATCCAGTTAGAGTTGGAGTGCCAGTTTCCAGTGAGTAATATCAGATTTCTTTTGTCTTTCATAATGCTAAGCTGGGATTTTATAAAGCTTGAATAAGGGGGAATCTATCTTGTAATAGGAAAAAAAATATAGCTTGCAAACCATCAAATCAAGTGAGCAAGCTAACAAGCGAGTGCAGAAAGCTTTTGAATTAAAGTAGGGATTTTAGTGCCTTCCCAGGGGCTTCTATATTACGGCATATCTGGCAAACTCCGTTTTGGAAGCCCTTTGTTAGGGTTCTAGGAGTAGTTTCCAGTCGAGTTCCGCAGTTGCCTTGACTCTCCCCTACCTGTAACAGTAATAATTGCTCCCCTGGGCTAACGAGATTTCGATTTCTTTTTCGATTCTTTCTTTATTATTGATTCATGTGTCGGACTAGTTGCTTGCCAAAAAAAGGCCTATACTGGTGGTTTTTATGGTCTTTCCTGTTAAATGAAATGTCCCTGCCTTCTTTTCGTTCTTGCACAACCTATTCTGATGTCGCCGAATCGGCTTAAATCGGGCTTGATGCCATCTGCGGTTCGGAATCCATGTGGGCTTTCTGGTTTGGATGATTCCTGCTTCATTCTAAAGTGAGGTTTTTTTTATTCCGAGTTGGCGCCTGCAGGGGATTCTAAAAAGGCATTCTATTCTCTTTCTTTCCTTCTTGAAAGTCAAATTTTGAGATATGTCACTTCTGTCTAAAAGGCTAAGGCTCCCTCCCAACTTTCGAATTCTTTCTAAGCCTCTTTACTAGACTATTAGTGGCATTTCGTTAAGAGCACATTCCTCCTAACTTCCAAAAGCTTATCCAAGCAGCTTTTTCTGTGCATCTTCTTTAATCCCTAATCAAGGACATTTTCAGGAAAGTGTTCGTCAATAGCAGCCCTAAGAGCCTAGTTGTCCAATTCCTTCACCTTCATCAAACCTTCCACCAGCAGTTGATTCTCAGCAGCCTATTCTATCAAAGGAAAAGTTCGCATATTAGGAGTAGAATTCCCTAGTTATAGACTTGAATAAAGTAAGATAGAGTGCGCTGTTGATGATACACATTACATAAGTAATTTACATACCATACGGAATCACGAAAGCATAGTGACAGAAAAGACCTAACACTCTAAAGATAGCTCCTGACTCTCGGGGAGAGGGAAGATCGTCTTAAAGAGAGAGATCTGCAGGAAAGCGAAGAGCTTAGCCTTTAGCGCGTGCCAAGCCCAAGCGAAGATCCATCCATCCTTGCTCTCAGTCAGTCCGTAATGCCTGCTTTTTATCGACAGTAGCCGATCTGTGCTTTCTAGTTCAAGTAGCAATTCCTGTCAGTGAGGGATGGAATAACATATGAATGAGAGAGTCTTAGTAGACCGGAAGAGGCAATCTTTTATTGTTGAATGCATTAGAGTTCATGCTTGGTAGCAGTTCCTCGGTCGCAAGCCGGTACGTATGCTTTCTAAAAAGCCTGGCTTCCTTGCTTAGCTCGAAAAAGTACGCTATTCAAAGCAGAGAGAAGGCCTGTAGAGGGATAATTTCCACGATTATCTCATCTGCTTTATAGCCTTAAAGCAACTAGTCCTATTCGTAAACATCTTGAATATGAATGTGCAGCCTATGATTGGCTTATTTCCAAAGCTTGGATTCAAAACATCTCGAAATCATTCATAAAGAAATCTCTCTTACTATGCTTAAGAGATGCATAAGCACTGACCGAAGAGAAGGAACTGCGCACTCACACACTCGCAACTGACTGGTTTGCTGACGCTAACGCTCCTTTGCTTGCTTGGTACCCTTTTTCTTGCTATTGGGGACTGATTGGTTCCCATAGGTGGAGTGGTCCCTGCAAGGCTATCTGTCTACTTGGTTCTGGTTGTAGGCTTCGTCTTGGGCTATCTTCTTTCTCCTCGTTCCAAGTCTTTCCTCAAATAGACAACTAGAAGTTATAGGAGGAAAAGAGCCCATTATGTCCATGCCCGTCTAAAGATCATTTCCATAAAACAATAGGATAGGAGCGTCCCTCCACATACTCACGAATTGGATTTGAACCAATCTCAAGCTACTTGCCCTTTAGTAGATCGTGAGTGGGTCTGTCGTCCTCCTCATTATAGTCCTCCTAAAATCAATAGCATTTCGTCGAAATATATCCTGTCTTTTCACCTTAGTAGTCCTATGCATAGTCAGTACTATAGCCCCAATCATGGCTACTAATAAAATAAGACTAGGAACCAAAAACCAGACGAAATAGTAGGTATAAAGTAAATTGCCCAATGTTTCCAAATTAGTCCAACTTCGTACCTTTCCGGCATAAACTGTATATCTCAGAGAGGTCGTATTTCTTTGGGTTGGTAGTAATGGAATGGTTTCATTATCTAAAATGAAGAACATTTCCCACCAAAGGATCAGTCCAATAATACCACTCACTGGTAAATAGCGCAAGACTTCTTCGTGAATCTCCGCTATTTGAATATGGAACATCATAACAACGAATAGGAATAAAACGGCTATAGCTCCTATATAAACTACTGGGAAGATCATAGCGGAGAAGTCGAGACCTAACAAAAGAAGTAAACCTGAAGTATCGCGAAAGACTAGGATGGGAAACAAAACGGAATGTACCGGATTTTTAGCACGTGCAACCATCAAACCAGAGACCAAAGCAGGGCTCGACAAAACAGAAAGTATCATGGTACGTCGTCCTTCCCTGAAATGGAACTTTCATACTGGAGCAAGAACTAGCATGAAAGTCGATCTATTACGACCAGCGCGGTTGTTCGTATTTCATTTTCTTTTTCCAAACCAAGCCCTTCTTAGAAAGCACTCACTGAGTTACTTACGGAATCTCAAATCTCTCTCGACGCCGAGAATTTTTTATGTGTCCAGGTCGATTAGAGGTTCGGTTTGCTTCTCCCCTTTAGCGTTCTGGGCCCCTGAAAAAATAAAGAAACCCGAAATCAAAAAGAAAGAAGAGAAATTTGGCCATGTTTCCCGAGAGAGGCCGCTTTCTCTCAGGCCATCAGTCTTCTACTTCTAGTCGACTGCTCTATGACGGGCTTCCCTGTTTCCTGGGCTCTGCTCGCTCGTCTACGCTCCGACCCAGCAAGTAATAATTGAAATGAATTTCACCTTGCCTGCATTAAGATTTAAAACTTTTCGTCAAAAAAAAGGCAATCAATCAGAATTAAGAAAAAAAATGGAAATAGTGACTAGATGGATCCCTATCTTTATCTCTATCCACGGAGATACCTATCTATATGGATAGAAATCTATCTATGAATCGATCTAGACTATCCTCTATCCGGATAGATATGTCCCTATGAGCGACTACGCCGATCTTTATATGTTTTGGCCACGTCCGTTTCCGCTCCGAAGAGGAAGGTTTAAATCTTTCAATCTTATGTCGTGAGGGATATGACCTATGTTCGGTCCATAAGATACCACAGCTTTTAGTGTTCTATGATTCACCTCCGAATAATGAGTAGGTAGTTCGATCCTTTTGATTCTTCTCTTCATAGTAAACTGATAGGGGGATGCGGAGCAATAGATCGAATTACTATATAAAGAAGAGTTGTAAACTATAGGACTTCTTATTCGAGTAGGAAGATTTCGGTTTTTCTCGTTCCTTTTCTTCGATAAGAATAGGGATTTGAAATGATACAAATTTCTCTTCATTCTGTTGTGCTCAGCGAAGGAACTGCCTAAGCATACTTTTTCGGATCCAAACTTCTTTGTTCTTTCTAAGTCTTCTTCTTGCATAGAAGAACGCAACTGTTGCAAAAACCGGGATTTTAGTAGTAGGCGGCATCCCCTCTTAGTTTTGAGTAGGTGGAACCATTCTGTTTTGGTTCTTCTCCACATTCTTACCGGGTGATCCAGGAATTTGCCTATGATTTTTTCAACTGATATTTCGATATAGAAAGATCTCCTTATTTCTTCACCGCGGATTCTTGCGTCATTTTCTTGAAAAGATATTAGATCACCGTGGGACACTTTCAAATGAGTAATGCTTACCATTCCATTATTCACACAAACCCTTCGATGACTTATCGGCTGCCTTGCTTGAGGAATAGTTTCACAAAAATGGAGACGAACCGGAATAACGTCCGATCTTGTTTCTGGATTAAGTAGAAAAGGGATATATGAAGTTCGTTCTGTTCCTCTGTGCATCTCTGTGATGGGTAAATCCCCATGAAAAAGGGGCAACTTTCGTGTAGTTTGTGATTGGATGTAACTGTTAAGATTTTCTCTCGGAGAAATCTTTCTCTTAATATCTTTCTTCTTGTTCCTCAATCTTCGGAGAATGCGGCGTTGTATTATTGTAAGTTCTCTCTTCCGAACATTTCCTGAAAGTAGACGACAAGTTTTAAATCTTAATGCAGGCAAGGCATATCTCGTTGAATCAGTCTTTTTCGCCACATCGGGGCTATGGGAGTCGAACCCATTTTTCCATCTACGACCCCCCCAAGAATCACGAGCAAGAGAATAGC